AAAAATAATAAGAAATGACGTATTGATGTTATATTCTTTTATCTAATAATAAGAATGAAAACAGCCCTTTGTCTTTTTGTTGTTGCTTTAATAGAAACCCCCCTTTTTTTATTAGAGAAACCGTAGGATTCGTTGGAACAAAAAAAGGCCCGGCTAGGTACTTACCAGGCCAGGCCACGGGAATAAAAAAGGCCCTTTCGAACAAAATCAAAGCAAAGGGGGGTCTTCTTTCTGTTTTTTCTATTTAATCTTTCGATCCCTTACTTGAACTAACTGTAATTGCTAATAAAAGTTGTAGATAGAATATAGATAAGATAAAGAAAGAGAAAGAAATACTTTTTCAATCCTTATTTCATGTGTAATATAACATAGTAATTATCTTTTTCAATTGGGAGAGATGGCTGAGTGGACTAAAGCGGCGGATTGCTAATCCGTTGTACGAGTTATTCGTACCGAGGGTTCGAATCCCTCTCTTTCCGTTTTTGTTGATGACTTAATATTTGATTTCTCTTTCAAATTTTGCCAATCCTTTTTAATGTTTCCTGGTTAACCATGTGGAATAGATAAAAAATCCTAATAAAATTTTAAAATCAAGCAATAAAAATGAAAACTCCCTTTTTTATTCTTCACGTCCAGGATTACGCCCCGGATCATTAGATAGGAATCCAAAGATAAATAGAGAAACAAAGAATATCACTACTGTGTAAACGAAAAGTTTGAGAGTAAGCATTACAGAATCTCCAAGATCTTTTTTTGGAAAAAAAAAATGAGAAAAGGGAATAGATCCTCCATTACCAAATCATACCTCCAATTAGATATTGCGGGGGATCCTAACCTTACCTTAACCTTATATATAGGGTCTTTCAAAAGGGCAGAATGGGGAATCCGGGGTGAGCCAGATTTGGATTTCTCGAAGCTATCCAACCAAGACTTTCAGACTTTCAATGTTTGAATCGAAGGTTTATAGTATAAGACTAATAAAGCATTAATTTTCTAGAATAATATTAAGGATCTCATCGAAAACTTACAGCAGCTTGCCAAACGAAGGCTAAGAGAAAAAAGAACAAAGGTATGACTGGCATAAGATCTACGATTGGATTCAAAAAAGCGTAGGCCTCGGGCAATTTGGCGAAGAAAAGACTACTCGAATAAAAGGCAGAATTAAGACAAATGCAGATCAAACTAAAGATATTAAGCATAACAGGCGTTTTGTTCTTGGAGATAATTGCATTTTGATTGAGTTAATGATATAAGGAAAATGAAGTAAAGTAAGGTAGACAAAAATCCTTCTTTTTCTTTGAACCCACCCAATCAAAAATTCCCCAATTCTCAAACAAAGGAGAATAGAAGAAATAATACTTTCATAGAATATCTTAATTAAATTATATGTAATGATCAATGAATTCGGCTGAATTCTATATCTACACGCGTAAAAATCCTAGCAAGAATCTAATCTATTCTATAAAAATTTTATATATAAAATTGCCCTGTAATTGACCAAGACCCAATACTAATATTATTCTTTATTAGTGTAGAATGGAAATATAGATGGGGCGTGGCCAAGTGGTAAGGCAACGGGTTTTGGTCCCGGTATTCGGAGGTTCGAATCCTTTCGTCCCAGGTAGATACATTGTATCAGAGTAAAAGTTTATTTTGAAAGTAACGTTATGTTTAAATGCCTAATATTGGATAGAATGTTATTCTTGTTTCTTTTATAATTTTGAATGATTCTTTTATGAATCATATCTTTGTTTTTCACAACACACAGATATTACTAAATATATTTGTTTGTCATCAAGATATGATGGTAACATAGGTCACACCCTAGTTGAATTCAACTAATTAAAAAAAATGGTTTTTTTCAATCCATTTATCTGCTTTAAATCGTTGATGGTTCAATTCGAAAAGAAACAGATATTTTAATTTTTTTAATAAAAAGTAAAGTTAAAGTGTTACATTCATACAATAACATACAAAAATAGGTGGGGTCTTGCTAAGATTGCTTCAAAAAAATTTTTGACATCTTTGTATAGAAGAATAAAAGGGTATAGATTAATATGTTTATGTATCGACGGAACCAATGACTATTCATGATTCCATAATTGAATCAATTCCATATGGGTTCCAAATTAGAGGAATTTTTTTGTTATGGTAAAACTTCGTTTGAAACGCTGTGGTAGAAAGCAACGTGCGACTTGAAGGACACGATCTGGTGTGGATTTTTATTCTTACATCCGCCATCTTTTCTATGAATGAAGGTGCTCTTGACCCGACATCTGTTCTGTTTTCACTAGAATCTTTTTTTTTGTTTTTTTGTTAGGTTGTAATGAATATAGTACATGATGGAGCTCGGGTAGAAAGTATGGATTCATCTTTCAGGGGGCAAGAATCTAGGGTTAATACCAATCAATAAATTGGAACAACTTTGTAAGTATATCAATATAGAAATTGAAAGGATCCGATTCAGTCAAGTTTTTAATTCAAAAGTAAAATTTGTTGAAATTGAGAAAAGTCTTTCGATTCAAAGTGTATCACGCGGGAATCGAGCGTTTATATTATTCTTTGATAGAAAGAAATCACAAAATCACAAAAGGGGTATGTTGCTGCCATTTTGTAAGGATTAAGAAGCACCGAAGTAATGTCTAAACCCACTGATTTAAAACAAAAAAAAGGATCCCAGAACAAGTAAACACCGTTTTTTCAATTGTCTCAATAACTGGATAATAATAAAATAAAGATTAAATGAGACAAGCAAGAGGGGGTTAAAGACCATTCAAAAAATTAAATAAATTGCCTAAAGATTTTTTTCTTTTAAGCTCTTTGAGAATTATCCAACTTGAGTTATGGGTACAAATGATTTTTATTTTTTCAGGAAGGAGGAATAAAAAAATGAGTTAAATCCCATTCTAATTTATTTTATCAACTCCTTTGCCAGAAATTATAATTCTATACGTAGACAAAACTTCAAATCATTTTTTCTCGAGCCGTACGAGGAGAAAACTTCCTATACGTTTCTAGGGGGGGTCTTGTTCATTTACTTAGATCTATCCCAATGAGCCGTCTATCGAATCGTTGCAATTGATGTTCGCTCCCGAAGAGAAGGAAGAGATCTTCGGAGCGTAGGTTTTTATGATCCGATAAAGAATCAAAGTTATTTAAACGTTCCCGCTATTCTATATTTCCTTGAAAAGGGCGCTCAGCCCACAAGAACTGTTCGGGATCTTTTAAAAAAGGCAGAGGTTTTTAAGTAACTTGGTCTTAATCAAACAAAATTAAATTAAGGAAATAAAGAAATAGAAAGGGATAGTAATTCTTATATAAATTTCTATATATATACTTTTTTCCTTTTTTGGATTCTACTCATATCTATTTTTCATTGCTTCTATAAAATCTCATGTTCTAGAACGACAAAACTCGAGTTGCTTGATCCTATAAATATAAAATTCTGGGAGTTCCTTCAATTGGTCGGTTTTCGTTGAAACTATACTAATAAGTAATAACCAAGGAATCCTCCCTTTTTTTATTCTAGTTACTTATTATTGATTATTTATTCAATCTGATATTTTTTTCTACTTGGTCTTTTTTTCTTCCTCTATCTAAACTTTTTTCAGCTATGTAGTGCCAATCTAACACAAGCCCTTTTTTTAATAGTATTGAAATAAATTCCATTTTTTTTTTGTTTTTCCATTGTATTATTTTATCAACATTTCTATTGACAACAGTGTATCGAACAAATATAATTCATCGTGATAAGTAGATAAATTTATTTTTGTCCGAGCGGTTTGATTTTTACCTTATATTATTCAAATGGTGGGATTCCTTGAATTCTCTTTGATATAATAAGAATAGGGGTTTTTATTTAAAAGTCGATAACATAAGAACGAAGAGGTGGTCTATAAATTTTGACATTTATCTATCTTTTTTTTGATTGTATTTACATAATTATATTTGGGTTGCTAACTCAACGGTAGAGTACTCGGCTTTTAAGTGCGGCTAGGATCTTTTACACATTTGGATGAAGCGAGGGATTCGTCCATACCATCGGTAAAGTTTGTAAGACCACGACTGATCCTGAAAGGGAATGAATGGAAAAAATAGCATGTCGGATCAACGAAGAGTTCTGAGAATATTTCATTCTTTCCGAATCGGTACAAACCGTTGTGTTCTTTTTTGAAACGGAACAAAATGAATTCAATTTCAAGTTGGGTCGGATGAATAAATGGATATAGAGCCCTAATGGCTTCAATTTATTTATTTATTGATATGATGATTATATGATGATTATATATAGGGAAAAAGCAACGAGCTTCTGTTCTTAATTTGAACGATTACCCGATCTAATTAGACGTTAAAAATGTATTAGTGCCTGATACGGGAAGGGATTATCCCATGAACGAATTCTTTATGAATCCTAATTATTGACATTTTCCGTTATGGAATAGAAATTTGTGTGTAGAAGAAACAGTATATTAATAAAAAAATTCCAAAATCAAAAGAGCGATTAGGTTGAAAAAATAAAGGATTTCTAAGTCTTTTGTTATCCTATAACGAACATAACTTATTCGTTTAAATGGAAAAGAGAGGATAGATAATCCGTTGATAAGTTTACCTGTATCCCCGAGGTATCTATTCGTTTATTACTCGAATACCTCGTTTTGACTGTATCGCACTATGTTTCATTGATAACCCCCAAAATCCTCTACCTTTAGTTCAACTAGAATTTCAAATGGAGGAATTCCATAAATATTTAAAGCTAAATAGATCTCAACAACACTACTTAGTATATCCACTTATCTTTCAGGAGTATATTTATGCACTTGCGCATGATCATGGTTTAAATAGAAATAGATCCGTTTTGTTGGAAAATGCAGGTTCTAATAAGTTTAGCTTACTAATTGTGAAACGTGCAATTGAGCGAATGTATCAGTATGAACAGAATCATTTTATTCTTTTTGCTAATGATTTTACCCAAAATACCTTTTTTGGGCGCAACAAGAATT